TTACAAAAGAAAGAGTTCAAATCTTCGCACTTATCACTTATCAGAGTCCATTTCATAAGGATCTTCTCACTTATCCGAGTCCATTTCATAAAAATCTTCTCAAGAATTACCCATGGTATATCAAAAATATCTTGAATTTTTGATACCAAGTTTGGTAATATCAAGTTGAAATAAATCTCGGAAAGGATGGATCTTATAAGTTTGAACCCACTCGTAGTTAAGATCGTGGGGAGATATTTTTTGTAAATATTGCACTCGTAGTAATAAATATTATCTTTTTATCTTTAATATCTCCCTCGAAAAAGATCACAGAAATCAGATCTTTTTTTTTTTAAGGTTATCTTGATCCTACGTTTATTAACATATTTTTTTTTGCTTCGAAAACGAAAAAGACTCCAGTTTTCTTTCTTTCCGGATGGTAAAGATTTCTTAGAACATGGATTTGATTAACACTCCATGTTTGAATTGACACTGAGATACGGATGCAAGTTCTTAACTTTTGAATCAGATCGATTCATATATGATGAATAAAATCTCCAAAGAATTTCTAAAAAGTCCGTGATCGAGGAACTTTCTCTATAGCTATAGAATTTTGGATCGGCTGTAATTGGATCAAAATTTCTTGGTGGCGAGATGAAAGATCTTAAGGATTCCAGATTGGATTTCTTTGGATAAAGAGTCCTTGGAAAAACAAAAGATCCGTAAAACTTATTATAAATTTTTCGATAGAATTTAGATAATTTATACATAAAAGACTTGTACAAGTTATCTCTTGTGTTACCCCTTTGTGGAAAATCCTGATCGTGAGGTATTTGTGTGTCAGAGATTCGCAGAGAAAGAGTCAAAAAAAATTGTTTTTTTTTTACCGACGTACAAAGAAGAAATTATTTTGTTGCGAATAAACAATATAATTCTTTTCAATTGGCTGGAATTTTCTACTTCAATGAGATTCGATCTTGTTAAATCATATTCAATATTGCATAAGATATTTTTTCCTTTCCTAATAAACCGATTTCCCAACCACACATTGTCGAACCAAAAATTCGATTCGTGCGGATTCTTCCCCCAACTAACCATCGGATGGATCATGTATACACAACAATAGAAATTCAAGATCTTTGTTATTTCTATCTTTGAATGAGATTTGAATTCCAGCTACGGTTTCATTACAAATCAAGTCCCTATTTTTTATGATCAGGTTTCTCGACCACCAGGAACTCCGAATGATACAGATATACTTTTTCTTTCTTGGAAGAACACAATGAATTTCTTCTCCATCCATAAAAAAACTCCCAGAAAAGGTTTTTCCTTTTGGAAGCGAAACAACCAAGTTATTGGAAGAACAAAAAGATTCTTCCCTGCATTCAACCGAACTAAGAAGCCCCCTCAAATCGAGATTTTTTCTTTCTATTAGATTTTGATTGTGGACACGATAGAGAAAGACTCCTGCTAGAACAAAAATCAAAGTCTTTAAAAAATTCTTTACGACAGCCTGCATTTGGCCGAAATCAATGAGAGTTTTCATGATCCTCCATATTTTTCTTATTTATTTTATATATATACGATAAAAATGAAAAATATTTTCTTTTTATTCGTATTGTATTTATTAAGTAATTTTTTCTCGTATTAACGAATTTTTTATCATAAACGAAATTTTTCTAGTATTGTATTAACGAATTAGCTATTTTAGAAACCTAAAGGTTTGCACTCATTAGAAGATCAGAACAGACAGATAAAAAAGCTGATTCCATTTTATTGCTGCAATGATTAATTGCATATTAATCTCGATTCTGGAAGTAACTATAATAAAAAGAAAATATAAGGCGGCTTTTACTTTTAATATCCATTTTTCGAATTGAATTCAAAAAAAAGTGAAGGAATCACAATCCTTTCAATTCTAAGATATATCTCTGTTCTGTCTTTTTTCATTCATATATTTGATATCAAGAAAAGATTAAGTAATACAAATCGTATCAATTAAGACATATATCATTTTTTTTTCATATTGAAATTTGAGAAATTTGACTTCGTGCTCCGAATGAATGATGGTTTACTCAATACAATATCTCTTCGGCGAAACAGCGGATATCTTGATCGGGGAAGAGAACGGGTCAATCTCATATGACCCAATATGTTTGACAAGTCACACTATATGTCAAGCCAAGCTTTTCGGTTCCAGGACGGCGAAAAGATACTTTTGGTATTCCTATACTCAAAAATTTCAACCAAAAAATGCATATCCTTTATTCACTTAAATAAGGAAAGGTGAAAATCCATGATTTCTTGTCTTCATTCCTTTTTCTTCTATTTGATACATCGATTTTGATACACCGATTTCTTCTCTTTGATTTTGATACATGGAAGGGTTTTTTGATAGAGTAAGACAGAATGGATTCAAAAAAACTGTAACGAAAGGATTGATCATTCGAATAAGTATCCATTTATTCTCCAATAATGCAATCTTCCCCTTGCGTATTGGTACTTATCGGGTATAGAATAGATCTGCTTCTCTTTGTTCTTACGAACAGAGTTGTTCCCTTATTTTTCTTTTCAATGAGATGAAATAAAAATGAACCACAGAATCTACTAAAAAAAAGTTTAGGTACACAATATATCGTCTTCTTAGTTTAATACGTACGATAAAATCAAGTTTCTATTTCTCTTTGATAAAGGGGTATTTCCATGGGTTTACCTTGGTATCGTGTTCATACTGTCGTATTGAATGATCCCGGTCGACTGCTTTCTGTTTCTATAATGCACACAGCTCTAGTTGCTGGTTGGGCCGGTTCGATGGCTTTATACGAATTAGCTCCTCTGACCCCGTTCTTGATCCAATGTGGAGATTATGATCAGAAATATTATTTCATTAATTGCATCCATGGCTGAATGGTTAAAGCGCCCAACTCATAATTGGCAAATTCGTAGGTTCAATTCCTACTGGATGCACCCTAATAGGAAGGGTCAAAAAGTCTATCGGAATTGGCTCAATGGGATCTTCCATAACGAATTAATTGGTATAGTATATTCATACCCTAACATAGGAAGAGTAAGAACTAGAATTCTGATCGATACTAAAACTCATAGGGAAGAAAATGGATTTATGGATGGAATCAAATATGCAGTAGTTAGAGGAAAAAGTCTTCGCTTATTGGGGAAGAATGAATCTTTAATGAAATACCAAAATCCAGAGGATGTATTTGCGCGATAGGCTCATTTATGGACTTATTGTGAAAATTGTGAGACATCCATTTACAAAAAATATGCACAAAAAAACAAATCTATTTGTCAACATGGTGCATTTCATTTACCAATGGAGAGTTTAGATCGAATCGAATCTTTGATTGATTGATTCGGGTACTTGGGATCCTACGGATGAGAATATAGTTTCTATTGATCCCTATGAGATTCTTAGAAAAAAGAAAGAGAAGAATACATAGAGGAATAGATTTCTATATATAGAAATATATATATATTATATATATATATTTTTTTTAATAAAGGAGAAATTCTCCTAAGATACCGAGAGGAAGGAGAAGTAGATAACCATTTGTTCAACAATGACAAATTATTACACGAGGAAGAACTTGAAGACCTTGTATACATACTTCTAATGTCGAATCAGGATCAACAAAGAAAGAAATCAAGGATTGAGTCGAACTAAGGTAATAGCTATGAATAGTCATCTTCTACCCCGAAAGGGGTAGAAGAATGGCACCTATTATGGGACATACAATGCATTACAGGCGTATGATCATTACGCTTCGACCGGGTTATTCTATTCCACCTCTTCTAGAGATTCTTTATTCTATTCCACCTCTTCTAGAGAAAAGAACTTAAAGAAAAATACTTAATAACACGGCGATACATTTATACAAAACTTCTAGTCGGAGCACACGCAATGGAGCCGTAGAAAGTCAAATGAAATCCAATCCACGAAATAATTTGATCTATGGACGACATCGTTGTAGTAAAGGTCGTAATGCCAGAGGAATTATTACCGTAAGGCATAGAGGGGGGGGTCATAAGCGTCTATACCGTAAAATCGATTTTCGACGGAATCAAAAAGACATATCTGGTAGAATCGTAACCATAGAATACGACCCTAATCGAAATACATACATTTGTCTTATACACTACGAGGATGGTGAGAAGAGATATATTTTACATCCCAGAGGAGCTATAATTGGAGATACCATTTTTTCTGGTAAAGGAGTTCCTATATCAATGGGAAATGCCCTACCTTTGAGTGCGGTTTGAACTATTGATTTACGTAATTGGAAGTAACCAATTAGGTTTACGACAAAACCTAGAAATCGATCACTAATCCATTTGGAGTACCTCTATGGAATAGACCTCAACAGAAAACTGTTGAGTAAGGGCAGCAAGTGATTGAGTTCAGTAGTTTCTCATAGAAAATTATTGACTCTAGAGATATGGTAATATGGAGAAAATTGTTTGAAGCACGCACAGAACTGGAAGCGCCCCTTCTTTCAAAGAGAGGAGGACGGGTTATTCACATTTCATTTGATGGTCAGAGGCGAATTGAAAGCTAAGCAGTGGTAATGAAGATCCCCCGAAGAGATGTCTCCTACGTTACCCGTAATATGTGTAAGTATCGACGTAATTTGATAGAGTCATTCGGTCTGAATGCTACATGAAAAACATAAGCCAGATGACGGAACGGAGAGACCTAGGATGTAGAAGATGATAATATGAATGATTCGGGAGATTAGGATTCCTAAATATCCACTCATGTGATACTTCATTATACGATGAAAAGATCTATTTTTTTCTATATCATCATATACATCTAGAAAGCCGTATGCTTTGGAAGAAGCTTGTACAGTTTGGGAAGGGGTTTTTTTGATAAAAAAGAAGAATCTACTTCAACCGATATGCCTTTAGGCACGTCCATACACAACATAGAATTCACACATGGAAAAGGCGGACAATTAGCTAGAGCAGCAGGTGCTGTAGCGAAACTGATTGCAAAAGAGGGTAAATCGGCCACATTAAGATTACCATCTGGGGAGGTTCGTTTGATATCCCAAAACTGCTTAGCAACAGTCGGACAAGTGGGTAATCTTGGGGTGAACCGAAAAAGTTTGGGTAGAGCTGGATCGAAGTGTTGGCTAGGTAAGCGTCCTGTAGTAAGAGGAGTAGTTATGAACCCTGTGGACCATCCACACGGGGGCGGTGAAGGAAGAGCCCCAATTGGTAGAAAAAAACCCGCAACTCCTTGGGGTTATCCTGCGCTTGGAAGAAGAACTAGGAAAAGGAGAAAATATAGTGATAGTTTGATTCTTCGTCGCCGTAAATAGGAATATTCAAAATCGAATTTTTGGAATTCGAAATAATGTGATGGGCGAACGACGGGAATTGAACCCGCGCATGGTGGATCCACAATCCACTGCCTTGATCCACTTGGCTACATCCGCCCCTTATCTAGCTAAAGAAAGGATTTTCTCTTTTTTCCATTCATCATTATTGTTTTTATTCTGACCTCGATACTTAGATCGAGATATTGGACATAGAATGCCAATCTTTACTATGCAAAAAAAGGAGTAATCAACTGTGATAGGTCAAAACAAAAGATTTGTAGCAAAGAAAAAGAAAAGATATGTAGCAAAGAAAAAGAAAAGATATGTAGCTAAGCATTTATCGGAAAAAACGGAAAAAATAAAAATGGGGCAGGAGAACGAAATCATAAGAACTTGGTCTCGGGCATCTACTATTACACCCTCCATGGTTGGCCGTACAATCGCTATTCATAATGGAAAGGAACATATACCTGTTTATATAACAGAATCTATGATAGGTTACAAATTGGGAGAATTCGTGCCTACCCGTTTTTGGGGGATAGATGCAATAAATGATAACGATAATAAATCTGTAATGAAGAATCAAAAAAAATAGGGATCAAACATAAGGAGAAAGAATCTTATGAAAAATTTTAAAAAGCTAGCGGATAACCCTATGAAAAAGAACTCAAGTTCAAGTAAAGGAGTCCAAGTTTTAGCTCAACATATAGGTATTTCTGTTTCCAAAGCGCGAAGAGTAATTGATCAGATTCGCGGACGTTCCTATGAAGAAACAATTATGATACTAAGTTTCATGCCTTATCAAGCATCTTATCCCATTTTCAAATTAGTTTATTCTGCAGCAAAAAATGCTAATCATAATATGGGTTTAAACGAAGCTGATTTATTCATTAGTAAAGCCGAAGTCAATAGAAGTACTATTAGAAAAAAGGCAAGACCCCGTGCTCAAGGACATAGTTATCCAATAAAAAGAAGCACATGTCTTATAAAAGTCGTACTCAAGGAAAAACCGAAATCTTTATTAAATCAATCTAAAATTTAGATTCCTTTTCATTTAAAAAGATATGGATGAAAAAAAGAAAATAGAGAATTATGGGACAAAAAACAAATCCACTTTGTTTCAGACTTGGTACAACCCATAGTCATCATTCTGTTTGGTTTGAAGAACCAAAAAATTATTCTACGAGTATACAAGAAGATCAAAAAATACGAAATTTTTTCAAGAATTATGTACAATATAGAATCAAAAAAGGTTTACAAATTGGTACCAAGAAATATTTAGAAAAATTAAAAAAAATAGAGCAAAAGAATAAAAAACAAAAAAGTAAAAAAAAGAGAATATCTTTACCTCCCTTACCTCCCTTAGGCTTTGAAGGAATTATACGTATAGAAATTGAAAAACAAGGATTTAGAACACAAAAAACATTTATACGAGTCATCATCTATAGCGGATTCGTACCAAAATTCTTATTAAAAGGGAAATGTTTGGCAAAATTCAAGAAAAATGTAAAAAAACAAGAATTCTTTTCTATATACCCCAGATTAATTCGTATTCAACTCAAAAGAGCTGAACAATTATATAGCCAACCTAATCTTCTTGCAGAATTTATAACCTTACAATTAAAAAATAGAGTCCCCTTTAGAAAGACAATGCAACAAGCTATTGATTTAGCTAAAGAAACAGATACAAAAGGAATAAAACTTCAACTCGCAGGCCGTATCGACGGAAAAGAGATCGCACGTAAAGAAGGTAAAAGAAAGGGTAAACTTCCCCTACAAATAATTTGTGCCAAAATAGATTATTGTTCTCATACAATTCAAACTATCAATGGAGTTTTAGGCTTAAAAATTTGGATATTTAGAAAGTAGAGCAAAGTAGAAAAAAATGACTTTGTCTTTCTATATTTATAGCAACTAGAACTATTTTTTGAAAACGCATAAGCCGACCCAGTTTACAAATTTATTCGAAATATCAACGAATTCCTAAGATTCTAGGTGGAATAGGAATTGTAATTCTGTCTACTTCTCAGGGTATAATGACAGATCGAGAAGCTCGACTTCAAAGAATTGGAGGAGAGATTTTGTGTTATATATGGTAATCCTCAAAAAAATAGAAAAAAAAGCTGTCAATAAAAAAAAATAATAATAATTTTGTATTTTAGAAATAATTATAATTATTTTTACGTTATTTAGCAGTTAAGTCTATTAATCCATATAATCGAGGAAAAAGATATGAAAGAAAAAAGAAAAACCAACATAGATATCAATAAAAAAGAGCAATTTCTTTATGAAGGAATAATTGTGGAACCGATCAAAGATATCTTTTTTTTTATCTTAAAAATCAAACCGTTGTGAGTTATCTAAATGAAAGAGAGCAATTTCTTTCTAAAGGACTTGTAACCCATCAAAGATATCATGTTCCACGTACGTCTGCATCATAATAGTCAAATCGTTGTGGGTTTTCGATCTTTCAATATGCGCCGTAATCGTATACGTGTGTTACTAGGGGATAGAGTCAAGATACAAATAAGTGAATTTGATTCACAAAGAGGGAAAATTTCTTATCGATTTCCCCAAGATAGAAAAAAAAAAGACAAATTCTTTGATTGATTCTATTAGAGAAAAACGAGGAATTCGAATTAGTTAGGGTTAAATCAAAATTGAATTGACTCTTTTAGTATAATTGCTATGCTTAGTGTGTGATTCGTTAGTTTTTTTTTCTTTCAAAGTTAGAATTGAAAAAATCAACTAATCCTTACTAAAAACTTATTTCATAATAAAAAAAAACTAAAAACCAACCTATTGCTTCGTATTATCAAGATCCTAAGAAACAGTCACTATATGAATAAATCATATATTTGTAGCAACTGAAATCTCATCTTTTTTCTCTAATTCATAGAGAAAAAAGAGGATTATCCAGTGTTTAGTAAAAAAAAAAGGATTTTTAGAAAAGGAGGGGTGATAGAAAGAAAGAACAAGATATCAATGCTATATGATCCCAATATGTATGGTCTATAAATCATGTGATAAAAGAAAAAGCAGTGTCACAAAGCATCAATAATCAAATATTCAATTCAAAAATACATAAAAAAGAGAAATTTTAATAAAAAAGAATAAAGAGTCCTGAGTTAAGAAAACTAAGGAAATTGACTCAACAACAAATTTTGTTGGAAGCTCCATTGCAGAGTTTAGACCTAACCATGAATAGAGAAGCTATGGGAACGACAGAACCTGTGACTATGTAGAATTCTATTCAAAAAAATTCTAAAAATTCATTAGGTGGGATGGCGGAACAAACTAAGAAAAAATTGAATTATTTATTCTGAAAGTCATGAATTGAACCTACGAATGAAAGAAAAAAATGAAAAAGAAAACAGTAAATATTCGCCCGCGGAATACCTAATTTATTTACGAAAAATAATTTTGACATTATTCAATAGAAATCAGGAAAGAAAAGATTCTTTATAAAAGAAAGAAGCATCATATTCTCTATTCAAATTTCAATATGCACAAAAGAACACACATCTCTGCCTTAATTTATCCTATATAGAAATAGATTAATTCCTTTTTTTTTTTTTTTTTAAATCGAATTTAATCCATTTCATCCAATTTCATCCAATCAACATTTAAATAAATGAATTTGAATTATCTTTTTATTTTATTCGCGAGGAGCTGGATGAGAAGAAATTCTCACGTCCAGTTTTGCAATAGAGATGAGATTGAAAAAAGAACCATCGACTATAACCCAAAAAAACCTAAATTTCGTAAACATCATAGAGGAAGAATGAAGGGAGTATCTTGTCGGGGCAATTCAATTTCTTTTGGCAGATATGCTCTTCAAGCACTTGAACCTGCCTGGATTACAGCTAGACAAATAGAAGCAGGGCGAAGGGCAATAACAAGATATGTGCGTCGTGGTGCAAAAATATGGGTACGTATATTTCCCGATAAACCTGTTACAATGAGAAGTGCGGAAACACGCATGGGTTCAGGTAAAGGAGATCCAAAATATTGGGTATGCGTTATTAAACCAGGTCGAATACTTTATGAAATGAGTGGAGTATCAGAAACTATAGCTAGAAGAGCTATCTCAATAGCTGCTCACAAAATGCCTATACAAACTCAATTTCTTGTTTCAAAATAGAAATTTAAAAGAAAACAAAAAAGGGAAGGTATTAAAGATTAAAAAACAAATATAGGTTTATTTTTTTCTGGACAGAAAATATTTCTTCTTTTATTTTACTTAATTTGTACTTAAATCTAGAATTTGAAATAAAAAAGATATGATTCAACCTCAAACTATGTTGAATGTAGCAGATAACAGCGGCGCTCGTAAATTGATGTGTATTCGAATCATAGGAGCTAGTAATCAACGATATGCTCAAATTGGTAATGTTATTGTTGCTGTAATCAAAGAAGCAGTTCCCAATATGTCTTTAGAAAAATCAGAAGTAATTCGAGCTGTAATTGTACGTACATGTAAGGAACTAAAACGTGAAGATGGTATGATAATAAAATACGATGACAATGCAGCAGTTATCATTGATCAAAAAGGAAATCCAAAAGCATCTAGGATTTTTGGTGCAATCACTGAAGAATTGAGAGAATTTCGTTTTACTAAAATCCTTTCATTAGCTCCTGATGTATTGTAAACACTATATAATGAGACTTTTATATATTTTATATATAGGATATTTTAAATAGATGAAATTAGAAGATTTTTCCTCAGGTATATATTTTATTTTCGAAAAAAAAAAAAAAGAAAAAAAAAGGAAACATGTTGATTACATAAAAATAAGTAAGAATTCATAATTCTAATTCGTCATGAGTAAGGACACTATTTCCGATCTTATAACTTTGATAAGAAATGCTGACATGGCTAAAAAAGAAACTGTTCAAATACCATCTACAAATATTACTGAAAGCATTGTTAAAATACTTTTAAGAGAAGGTTTTATTGAAAATGTTCGGAAACACAAAAAAAATAACAAAAATTTCTTGATTTTAACTCTACGATATAGAAAAACTCGAAAAGGAATATATGGACATAGAACTAGAACTATTTTTTTAAAACGCATAAGTCGACCCAGTTTACGAATTTATTCGAAATATCAACGAATTCCTAAGATTCTAGGTGGAATAGGAATTGTAATTCTGTCTACTTCTCAGGGTATAATGACAGATCGAGAAGCTCGACTTCAAAGAATTGGAGGAGAGATTTTGTGTTATATATGGTAATCCTCAAAAAAATAGAAAAAAAGCTGTCAATAAAAAAAAATAATAATTTTTATGTGATTTTGCATTTAAGTCTTCATAGAATAATGGAGGAAATAAAGGTATAAAAAAAAAATACCGATGCTAAAAAAAATAGTAATAAAAAAGAGCAATTTATTTATCAGGAAACCATTGTGGAACCGATCAAAGATATCGTAGGTTTGCATCGTAAAAATAAAATCGTTCTGAGTTTTCTAAATGAAAAAAAAAATTTATTTCTAATTCTAACGGAACAATTTTGAAACCGATCAAAGATATCATGTTCCACGTACGTTTGCACCATAATAGTCAAACTGTTCTGGGTTATCTATCTGGCAATATGCGCCGTACGTGTGTTACTAGGGAATAAAGTCAAGATACAAATAAGCGAATTCGATTCAAAAAAAGGAAGAATTTTTTATCGATTTCCTCCTCTATCAAAGCAGACTAGAAAAAAAAACTAAGAATGATCATCAAGCGATGGAGAATAACGCCTCTCCTGAATCATTCTTAAACTTAAAAAAAGAAAGCACAAATCCAATAAGCAACGATTCCCCTCAATCAACAGATCAAAGGAATAGCAAAGACCTAAGACCTAACCAAAATAATAAAGATTCTCAAAGAAATCAAATCAATAATATAAAAAATCCATAATAATAATATAAGAAATCCACAATATCCATAAAAAATAGAGGTAGAAAAAAGATGAAAAAAAAAAAAAAATAAGAAATAGAGAAATTGAAGAATAGGAAAAAAAGCAAGAATCATGGTTGGGAAGGTTATAGCTATAGGAATCGATATTTGATATATTAGAGTAGTTCGTTTTGTTATTGATTGACCCTAGTCGGAAATTGATTGACCCTTGTCGGGTCAAAAATAAGTGAGAGGTTGGAGGATTTATGCCAATCGGAACACCAAAAGTTCCTGTGATTCGTTCTGAAGAAACAGTTTTCCTTACTTTATCTGAACTATTTGAGGAAGAAAGAATCCTATTTCTATGCAGAAATATAGAATTCACTTTTATGAATGAGCTTATTGCTCTCATACTATTAATGGATCTCGAAGATGAAAGTAATATTTATATATATATAAACTCTCACGTTGGTGGGGTACTACCAGCAATGGCCCTTTATGATACTATGCAAGTTTCAAGTTCTGACGTGTGTACAATGAATATAGGATTAGTTGGATCAGCGGCATCTTTGATTCTGGTCGGAGGAGCAATTCCTAAACGGGTAGCATTCCCTCACGCTAGGGTTTTGATTCACCAACCTTCGACTGGCTTTTTTTCTGAAACTACAGAAAAAATGCAAGTAGAAGCAGAAGAAATGTTTGAACTTCGTAACACAATTGCGGAAATTTATGCACAAAATACTGGTCAACCTATAAATGTTATACAGAATGATCTGGAAAGAGATACTTTTATGTCCGCAAAAGAAGCTCAAGATTATCATATTATTGATCGCATAGCAGTTCCAAAAAATTGGAAAATATAATCCGATCTGAGTTCTTTTTCTCAATTGATAGGAGAATGGGATATCATTCAATTTTTTTCTATCCTATACAAGAACTTTTTGTTTTTGTATAGGATAGAAAAAAATTTTTTGGTATCCTAAACTAAATATGGGAAGAAGAGCAAGAATCGTGCTTGAGAAGGGAAAGTTATAGTAGCAAAAATTATAGGAATCGATATTTGATATATTGGAGTAGTTCGTTTTGTTATTGATTGACCCTAGTCGGAAATTGATTGACCCTAGTCGGGTCAAAAATAACTGAAAGGTTGGAGGATTTATGCCAATTGGAACACCAAAAATATCTTATACTCATCATGAAAAAACGATATTTCTTACTTTACAAGAAAAATTGTACGATGGGAGAATCCTATTTCTATGCAAAAATATGGAATTCTCTTTGGTGAATAACATTATCGCTCTATTGCTATTTCTGAGTGGGCAAGATGATACTGATATACATTTATTTATAAACTCTCACGGTGGAGAGGCACTATCAGCAATATCTCTTTATGATACTATTGAATTCTTGTATTGTGATGTATCTACAGTAGCTCTAGGTTTGGTTGCATCAACGGCATCTTTGATTCTGGTCGGAGGAACAAGGACTAAACGGATAGCATTCCCCCACACTAGGATTATGATTCACCAACCTTCGACTAATTATTTTTGTGGAAATCCAAAGGAAATGCAAGTGGAAGCAGAAGAACTGTTTGAACTTCGTAACACAATTACGGAAATTTATGCACAAAATACTGGTCAACCTGTAAATATTATACAGAATGATCTGGAAAGAGATACTTTTATGTCCGCAACCGAAGCTCAAGATTATGGTATTATCGATCATATAGCAATTGAAAAATTTAGATAGTAATTAAAATTAAAAAAAAAATCTTTTTCTTTGATGATCTGAGTTCTTTTTCTCAATTATTTCTATTTAATTCAATACTCAAAAGAAATAATTGAGAAAAAAACATTTGGTTAAGATCAATCTAAACCAAACCATTTTATTCTATATAGATATACATAGAATATGCCAACTATTAAACAACTTCTTAGAAACAGAAGACAGCAAAAAAAAAATGTTAAGAAATCTCCCGCTCTTAAAGGATGTCCTCAGCGTCGAGGAACATGTACTAGGGTGTATGTGCGACTCGTTCAGATCATGAGTTCGAACAAATAAGAGAATTTTTCTAGTATCAACGACCAATACTGATAAATAGGATAGTAACAAAAAGGTATATAATATACCTATTAATTCTATAGAATCTCAAATTTATGGTTTTCATTGGTAAAAATCCAATCATTCTCGATTTGAAATAAGAATCAATTCTCCATTGGTAGCAAAAGGTTATCCATTAAGCGGAGGAAAGAGCATTATAGGAAGCATGCTCCTTTTTGAAAGAACGGACTCATAGGGTCAGCTACCTAGCCAACTTTTCTAATTAAATGCCGTCACTGTATGGATAACTCCTAGTGTGAAAAGGGCTATTACTTTCTAATTAATAAGTAGAGCCAAAGAATATGAACTATACAAGTTCATAAAATCGTTTGATTAAATGAAAAAAAAAGCTCCGGTGTATAGAGAGGACCTCACCGTTTGAGAGGTAACCATAGAAACGATGGAACCCACTATTTTTTTTGAATATAGAAATTGAAGAATGGGAAGAAGAGCAAGAATCGTGGTTGGGAAGGTTATAGTAGCAAAAGCTATAGGAATCGATATTTGATATATTGGAGTAGTTCGTTTTGTTATTGATTGACCCTAGTCGGAAATTGATTGATCCTAGTCGGGTCAAAAATAACTGAAAGGTTGGAGGATTTATGCCAATCGGAACACCAAAAGTGCCTGTGATTCGTTCTGGGAAAACAGTTTTCGTTACTTTATTTGAACTACTTCAGGAAAAAAGAATGCTTTTTCTATGCAGAAAAATAGAATTCCCTTTGGTGAATCAACTTATTGGTCTCATACTCTTCATGGAGTATAACGAAATTGATCCTGAAAATGAAGATGAAGATGAAAGTAATCCTTGTATTTCTTTACTTATAAACTCGAAGGGTGGAGGGGTACTAGCAGCAATGGCCCTTTATGATACTATGGAATTTTCACGTTATAGCGTGTCCACAATGAATCTAGGATTAGCTGCATCAGCGGCATCTTTGATTCTGGCCGGAGGAACAATTCGTACACGGCTAACATTCCCTCACGCTAGGGTTTTGATTCACCAACCTTCTACTGGCTATTTTTGTGGAAATGCAGACGAAATCCTAGTAGAAGCAGAAGAAATGTTTGAACTTCGTAACGAAATTGCGGAAATTTATGCACAAAATACTGGTCAACCTATAAATATTATACAGAATGATCTGGAAAGAGATACTGTTATGTCCGCAACCGAAGCTCAAGATTATGGTATTATCGATCATATAGTAACAAATCAATATCATGTAGATTAGATAGTAAAATAATTAAAAAAAATCTTTTTCTTTGATGATCTGAGTTTTTTTTCTCAATTGATATTGATAGGAGAATGGGATATCATTCAATTTTTTTCTATCCTATACAAGAACTTTTTGTTTTTGTATAGGATACATCAAAATTTTTTGGTATCCTAAATATAGGATATTCAAGTTGGTGAATTGAAAAAAAAAAAAGAAAACAGATTCATTTCTTCCTTTAACTATTTTTTTTACTAATCTGATATTTTTTGATCATTCGAATCAGAGTCAATCAAATAAGTATTTCAAAAAATTGTTTAGAGTTTTTGTCATGTATCAATGGTGAATTACCGGTAGAAGGTTCCATCGGAACAATTATTAAAGGCACCTCGCTTAAAAAAAAAAAATAAAAGAAAAGGAAATGGGAGAGAAAATGACAAGAAGATATTGGAACATCAATTTGGAAGAGATGATTGAAGCAAGAGTTCATTTAGGTAATAATAAAAAGAGATGGAATCCTAGAATAACTCCTTATATCCTTGCAAAGGACAAATACAAACGTAAAGCTATACATATTCTAAATCTCACTAAAACTGCTCGTTTTTTATCAGAAGCTTGTGATTTACTTTTTGAGGCAGCAAGTAAAAAAAAAAACATTTTAATAGTTGGTACTAAACAATTACCAGAAAAAGTCGCGGATTCAGTAGCGTTGGCTGCAAAAAGGGCTCGATGTCATTATGTTAATAAAAAATGGTTTCGTGGTATGTTAACAAATTGGGTCATTACGCGAAGGAAACTTCATAAGTTAAGGGACTTAAAAGCATTAGAAAAGATGGGCAAATTAAACTCTCTTCGCAAAAGAGATGCAGCAATCTTGAAAAGAAAATTAGCTACTTTGCAAAGATATCTCGGCGGAATTAAATATATGCAGAAGTTACCTGATATTGTGATTATCATTGATCAGCAAAGAGAATATATAGCTCTTCAAGAATGTATTATTTTAGGTATTCCGACAATTTGCTTAATCGATACAGATTGTGATCCAGATCTGGTGGATATTCCAATTCCAGCCAACGATAATGATACAGTTTCAATTCGATGGATTCTTAACAAATTAGTGTCCGCAATTTGCGAGGGTCATTCTAGCTATGTTATATAAAGAATCATTATATATGAAGAACTATATTATATATAACCATAACCACTTCAATAAAGAATTCTAAGATTTCTGAATTGCTAATATTCTTTGTTATTAAGAAAATTTTTGTTAATAATTTTCTTATAGGCCAACATAAGCATAATATTAATTAAACATAATATTAATCCAATTTTTTTTCTCACTGTTACTAAAAAGAGTGAAATGTTACTAAAAAGAGTGAAATGAATCCCCTTAATATTAATAAAGGGGATTATTCTTGAAATTATTAGTAGTTAATTTTCAGGTTTCATTATTCAAAATGAAATTCAATTAAAAAAAATTTTTTTGTCCGTTACAGACTTACAGACTTTTAATTTCATCATAATCATAGTTTTGAAAAATCTTATTCATTTTTAAAAAAATAACTGGCTGGTAAGTATTTTAAGGTATTATATCCCGATAACATGTTATTCACATATATAATATAATATAGATATATAAATAATGTATAAATATGAATTTGCACGAACGAATAAAACAGAGTGAGTTGGACCCACTCAAAGTCAAAGAGCAGATAAAAGATGATATTAAGGGATTTATTACCATGATTACTTTTAATAAAAATTAAAATAATGCTCTTTTTGAAAAAATTCATAAAGTCTCACCCAATTCTAGAAACACAGTATCTTTTGAATTGGTTGTTATGTTTCTGACAGGGATTAGAGACATTTGTGAAGGAAAATCAATATCTTTTGAGGAGAAAATCCTTATAGATTTAGAAGAAACGGATGGGGCTTGGAGAAAAATTGCTCCAAATCTAACATATATATTTTCTATAAAAAATAAGATAGATGCTTTCCTTTTTAAATTAAAGGAAAGTCAACTTATTTTTAATTTGGAGGAGGAACCAAATATCCAAATTCCATTTTTGTTTGATTTTCTGGAAAAAGTTCTTTTGGATGACGAGACTTTATAGTCATTTCTTTTCGAGATTCTGTTATATGATATAGACAATATAATTGTCCCTTTTGTTTTACGATTTAATTTATTAATAAAAATTGTCTTTTTTATCTATTATAATTAGAGAAACTCTATTAGAAAAAAAAGACGATTATCCAGTTTAAAAAGATTTTTCTAAAAGCTAAAAGGAAGAGTGATAGAAAGAACAAGATAAGTTAACACACAAAAAAGACATTTCAAATTCTCTTTTCTATCTTCGATTCTAATAAATAATGGAATATCTTTCGATTTTTATTTGATTGTATAAAGAAAGATACTATGTTCAATGAAAGTAGACTTATATGAAGTATTTTATGATAGCTTCAAATATATATTAAATATATTAAACAAGTTCGATCCTGCTTCAAAAAAAAATATTGATAAATGACATCATGGCTAACATTTAAAACTATATTAAAAATATTCTATTCATAATACTGAGAAGGTATTTTCCTTTTCCAAGATCTAAAAAAAGTCCGTTGGGCACCTTATGCTTATGTCATAATAGATTTGAACACTTGCCTCGAATTGACTCAATATCATAATTGCTCTAGTAAATTACTAACTAGTTTAGTGAATAACTTAAAAAAAAGATGGATGATAGATAGAAAATAACTAATCATATCATAAGGAAACAATCCATCTTTTATAAGTTCATTAAAAACTTGACTCTTGGCAGGTCTCTTTGTATGTGTTGTCCGGAAAGAGGAGGACTTAATGATTATTCGTTCGCCGGAACCAGAAGTGAAAATTCTTGTGGATAGAGATCCTATAAAAACATCTTTTGAGCTATGGGCCAAACCTGGTCATTTTTCAAGAACAATAGCTAAGGGTCCTGATAC